ATCAGAATCCGCTGAATCGGCCCATGCCGGCTTACTAATGGGATGCCCTAATGCATTACAAAACCTCGCTTTAGCCAATGATCCAATCATTGGAATAATTGGAATTTTTGTATCGAATTTATTTATAGCATTATCAATTAGAAATGAGTTTTCTAACATTTGACTCCGTACCACTAACGGATTAAATCGCAAACTTGCAAAATAGCCCAGAAAGTCTAGATTATCTTTGGATAATTGTTTTATACGTATCCTTCGTGATTGAGACCACACATAAAAATGACATTGCCATAAACTGACAAAGTAATATTTCCATTTATTCATCAGAAGAGGCGTATCTTTTGAAGCCAGAATGGATTTTCCTTGATATCTAATATAATGCATGAAAGGATCCTTGACCAACCATAAGATGTCCTGAACATCATTAACAAAGACTTTTAGAAGATGTTCTATTTTTCCATAGAATAAAATTCGTTCAAGAAGGACTCCAAAAGATGTTGATCGCAAATGAGAAGATTGGTTGCGGAGAAAAAAAAAGATGGATTCGTATTCACATACATGAGAATTATATAAGAACAAGAACAATCTTGGATTCAAAATGGATTTCTTTTGAGTAATAAGACTCTTCCAATTCCAATTACAATACTCGTAGAGACAGAACCTTAATAAATGCAAAGAAGAGGTATCTTTTATCCAGTAACGAAGGGTTTGAACCAAGATTTCTAGATGGATGGGGTAAGGTATTAGTACATCTAACACATAATTTAAATGTGAAAATTTGTCCTCTAAAAAGGGAAATATTGAATGAATTGATTGTAAATTATGAGATTTTGCTGGTCCTGCTCCTTTTAAGGCGGATCCTAATCTTAGGGAAAATGGAATTTCCGCAATCACTGCAAATACCGCCGAGATCATTTGATAATACAAATTATTGTTGTGACCAAAAAACTGTTTTTGGTTCAAATCATTAGCGGAAATAATCAAATGATTCTGTTGATACATTCGAAAAATGAAACGTTTCACAATTACTGAACTATATTTATTGGCAGAACTCACATTTTCCAACAAACCGGATCTATTATTTATATTTAAACTATGATTATGAGCAAGTGCATAAATATACTCCCGAAAAATAAGTGGGTATAGGAAGTCGTGTTGCCGAAATCTATCTAGTTCTAAATATACTTGAAATTCCTCCATTTGAATTGAAATTCGATTTGAACTGAAGGTAGGGTGTTTATTGGGTTATCAAATGATACATAGTGCGATACAGTCGAAACAAGGTATTCTAGTAATAAACCAATAGATACCTCGTAAACAGGTAGACTCATCAACGGATTCTCTATCCCCTTTTTGCCAACTAATTGGTTTTGTTTTGTTATAGGATAACAAAAGAAGATGATTAGAAATCCTTTATTTTTTCAAATCAATCGCTCTTTTGATTTTGGAAAAAGATATATCTTTTCTTTATCAATATACTGCTGCTTCTACACATTCATCTCCAACCCTTAATAAGTTAATAAGGAATAAGGAAAAACAAATAGTTAGGACTCATTAAAAAAATTGATAATCCGCTCATGAGAAAAGTCCTTCCCGCATTAGGCACTAATTTAGTTTTAACATTAAATTAGATCGGGTAATCATTCAAATTATGAACAAAAGCTCGTTGCTTTTTGGTTCTCTCTAATTGAGGCATATAGGTTTATCCATTTATTCACTCGACCCAACTTTGAATTAAACTTTGAATTCAATTCATTTCATTTTTTTCCGCACCGAGAATTCAAACATGGGTTTGTACCGATCCAGAAAAAAAAAAAGAATATGTTATCCGAACTCTCCATTGATACGACATGCTGTTTTTTCCATTCCTTCCTTTCAGGATCAGTCGTGGTCTTACAAACTCTACCGCTAATATGGACGAATCCTTCGCTTCATACAAATGTGTAAAAGATGCTAGTCGCACTTAAAAGCCGAGTACTCTACCATTGAGTTAGCAACCCGAAGAAAATAATTAGAATGTGTAGATACAATCGGAATACAAAAAAGGAGATCAAATTTCACGACACAATCAAAAAAAAACATTAAACTAGCAAGAAATTGAAAAACTTTAAACTCAAATTTTCTAATTCATTCTGAACCTAAAAATAAATGAACGGATTCGATAAAAATACCAGAAATTATCATAGAAAAAACATAGATAAAGTAAAAAAAATTTATAGACTGCCTCTTACCTTATTCTTATGTTATTTATCCATTTTGTTTTCACTATCAATAAACAATAAATAAAAAAAAAAGACTTATTGTATCATACAATAAAATTTCTTATCTCACAGAAAAAGAAAAGAGCCTATCATTTGAATGAAGGAAAGTAAAATAAAAAACCAAACCTATGGATCGGGGATAAATAAATCTATTTATCTATGATCGAATTATATTTGTTCGATACACTATTTGTCAATATGATTGTGAATATTCAATATGAAGAAAAGAATAAGAATATACAAGAATAAAATAAAAAAGCTTAATCGTAATCACTTGTTTTGTTAGTTGTTAATAGATTTACAATGAAAGAAAACTACCCCAGCGAGGGTCATGTAAAACAAAATTCTATTTTTTAGACCAATTACTTCATTTATTCACTTGATTTTTTTCTATGTAATTTATATCAATAATATTATATAAATATCAATCAAATCTATTTTCGTAAAATCGATTTTTCTTCATTATAGAAGACGATATTCTCTAATAGGAATAGAATCCTAAAGAAGAAGACAAAATAGGTATGAATAGAGCAAAAGAGGGGGGAAAGGGTAGAGAAATCTTTATACAAAGCTATATACGAGTTATCCACACCCCCTTTTTTTTTATTTCATTAATTGACTTTCGTTTGATTAAGATTAAGTTCTGTAAAAACCCCCGCCTTCTTTGAAATATCATAAACAGTTTCTGTTGGTTGAGCGCCCTTTTTAAGGAAATCTAAAATCGCAGGAATATTTAAATAGGTTTGATTATTTATCGGATCATAAAAACCCACTTTCCGAAGATCCCTTCCTTCTCTTCGGGATCGAACATCAATTGCAACGATTCGATAAACGGCTCATTGGGATAGATGTAGATGAATACTACCCCCCCCTAGAAACGTATAAGAGGTTTTCTCCTCATACGGCTCGAGAAAAAAAATGATTAGAAATTATGTCTATGTATAAAATTAGAATGTCAAATAGATTCATAAAACCACCAAATCAGTTAGACATTTAAGTCCTAAATTTTTCTTTCTTCTTTTCTTTTGTGAAAAAGAGAAGAAGAAAAAAGTATTCATACTCTCATAACTCAAGTTGGATAAGTTTCAAATAGCTCAACGGAAAACCCCTAGGCATTTCATTTATTGAGTCGTCTTTAACCCCTTTTTTGTTTGTCTCATTTCGAATAGAATCTATTTTGATTGTGATCTAGTTGTTTAGACAATTGAAAAAGGGTATTTCCTTGTTCCAGGATCCTTTATGCTTGCTTTGAATCATTGGGTTTAGGCATTACTTCGGTGATTTTTAATTGTTTTAAAAATGGCAGCAACAAGCCCTTTTTTTGTTTGTGATTTCTTTCTTTCAAAAAATCATACGAACGCTTAATTCACACATGATACACCTTAGATCGAAAGAGTTTTCGCAATTTCAACAAATTTTCCTTATAGATTTGAAAATTGCTTGAAACGTATCCTTTCAATTTCTATATCGAAAATATACTTACAAAGTTGGAACAACTTATTGATTGGCACTAACCCTAGATCCTTCCCTTGAGAAGGGAATAAATACTTTCTCCTCGAGCTCCATCCTGTACTATTTTTTACATTACAACCCAACAAAAAGAGGGTTCTAGTAGAACAAAGAATGTCGAGCCAAGAGCACCTTTATTCCTGTATAATATAAAGTGGTGGAGGTCAAAATCCACAGCAGATCATGTCCTTCAATTCAAGTCGCACGTTGCTTTCTACCACATCGTTTCAAACGAAGTTTTACCATAACATTCCTCTATTTTGGAACCCGTATGTAATTGATTCAATTTTGGAATCATGAATAGTCATTGTTGGATCGGTACATAGTAATCTATACTTTTTCCGTCTATATGAAGAAAATAGGGCATTTATGAATAAAAAGTTTCAGTAAGAATTAAAATTCATTCTACATTTTATTGTATAAACGCAATGCATATTTCATTCTATGGATGGAAAATAGATATTTCTAGCAAAATATAGAGTTATATATTTTAATATATAACTTATTTTTATTTAATTCTTTTTATTAAAAAAAAAAAGATTGTTTTTAAGTTTTTAAGCAAATAAAAAAAAATATGAATAAATAGGAAAAAGCGGGACATAGACTGTACTGAAATGAAACGCCCATCTGACTTTTTAAAAAATTACAACTCTTATAATCTCTGTTTCCATCTTGCCCGGATTACAAGTAGATGTTCTTTGAAATCGATTCAAGTGATGAAAAAGAAATGATTCTTTCCTCTGAATCATTAAAAATTAGAAACAAGACTCACATTCTCCCCAATATTTTACTCTTAAACGAAACAGAAAGTTGTTCAAAAGGCCAATACAATATTTATTCTGTAATGAAATATTTATTTTGTAATTTTGTAATGAGTAGGCTCTGGGACGGAAGGATTCGAACCTCCGAATAGCGGGACCAAAACCCGTTGCCTTACCGCTTGGCTACGCCCCATTTAGATTTTTATTCAACACTAATAAACACTAATATTGTTATTGGTTGTTCGTCAATTCCAGTCCAAATATCTATCAAATTGATTAGATTGGTGCTGAGATTTTGACATGTGTAGATATAAAATTAAATGAAATTTATTGATCATTACATAGAATTCAATTAAGATATTGTATGAAAGTCTAATTTATTCTATTCTATTCTCTTGTGAGAATTGAAGGATTTTTGATTGGGTGAGTTCAAAGAAGTATTTTTAGTCTACCTTACTTTCCTTTCTTCCTT